CCCTAGACTTTACTCAGTTCCACTATCTAAAGACTCATTAAGATAAACCCAATATAATTTCTTATGTCCTGGGGTCCCCCTCCAACCTAAAATAGAGATCTTATTTCTATGAATATCTAAATGACAACTTGAACAAACTGGCACCAAGTTAGACCTTCTATTACATAATTTCCTGGGTTGACTTTTAAGTTGATTCTTAGGTTGAATGTGGTGGATAGCCTCCGCTGGAGCTCCGCATATTTCACACGAATCAATAAAAACTCGAACATTATATTTAGAAGGACGGAAAACTGTTAAAGAATTAGGCTCACTTCGGGATGGCGGCTCCCAATTAATAAGTTTACGATATTTCAAAGCACTTGTATAAAATTTTTTATCATTAATTATGTGGCCCATAACTTCAATGCCATATTGAGAGGGCCCTGGCCCAGGTTTCAATTTACGTTCATAAATTAGCCCCAAATCTTCTTGTTGAATAACAGATAAATGATAGTACCGAACTGGTGAATCAATTAAGGAACAAACTTGATGTAGATGAGAAGAAAGAACAAAACTAGTTTGTGCAGCTGTTAATCTTTCAATTGTTGCAGCTAATATTGCTGTTCCTGAACTAACTTCTGTTCCATGACAAATTTCGTCACCTAATATCAAACTGTTATAATTAGCTAGCTTTAATATAGTTGAAAGATCTCTCATTTCGACCTCAAAAGTACCTTGGCCTTTATGAAGATCATCTCCCCCTAAAATACGAGTAATTAAATAGTGATAAGGTCTTAACCTAAATGAATCTGCAGCTACATACATTCCTGCTTGAGCTAAGATTACGTTAACTCCAATTGCTCTAAGTAAAGTAGATTTGCCTGCACCATTTACTGAGAATATTAACATTCCCTTATCTTCTAAACTAATATTATGAGCTACACATTCTTCTTGAGTGTTTAACTGTTCTACTAATGGGTGTCGGAGGTTAATTGCTTCTATTAAACCCTTAGTTTGTTGGGATTTAGCTAGTATTAAACAAGGTTTAATATAATTGAATTTAATAGCCGCAATAGCCCCGCTTAATGCAACATCTAATCTAGAAATCATATTTACTAAGGGCAAAAACAACTCAGAATAACTGAAATATAGTCTTTTAAGTTCCCGGTTATAAGTCTGTTTGACATAAGTATTAATTTGCTCTTCTAATAAATTTAATTCGATTGATACTTTATGAATGGTGGGACTAGTAATTATATGGTGGCCTCCTCTTTTACCCAATATCATAATTGAATTATCAGATATAGAGGCATTAGTCATATATTGTTCTAACTTAATTAACTTTTTAGATAAAATAGAGAAGGCATAACCCTCTTTATTAAAATATCCAGCTTTGATAGAAATTGTATCTTGAAACACAATATTTGAAGTCTGTTCCGCCCACTCTGTAAGTTGGGCCTTTAAAGTTTGTTGTTGTACAAAGAAGTTAGTTAGATTATCAGTTGGCTGTAATACGTCTTTAAAATCGCCTAAAAGATTATCTGCCTGGAAAACTCGGCCTATTTCCTCAATTAACAATTCTAATTGGGGCCCGACTGAAGGAGGTAATTGAATATTAATTCATTTATTATTTATTAATTTACTTATTAATTGATTAGCAAACAAATAAGAGTGATAGATTTGACTTAACTTTTTAGGTGGCAAGGTAGTGTCACTCGAGGCACATATTGCCCATTGACGATGTAAAGAAGATAAATCTTTAATGTGTTTTAACTCGGAATTGTCAAATATTTTTTTGTCAAGTAATTGTTTAAATGTAGCAATCCCCTCATAACGAAGATTTAATTCAGAATGATCTGTAATAGGGTTAAGAAGTCGGAATTTGAGTAGTCTTTTACCCATTGCAGTAGAACAGTAATCAACCAAACTAAGTAAACCCCCCAGTTTCCCCCTCTTAGGTAATAAATCCAATTGATATTCTGCTCGATTACATAGTATTAAATTTAGGGGGCTAACAACAGAATTATAACATTCGGGAAGTTGAAGATTCTTAATAAGATTAGGATTTCGATCTTTAATAAATTGTAATACTCCTAAAAGGCTAATTAGATTTACCTGATTAACATTTTCTGTTCAAGTACTTTGAAATATCTTACTAAGGGTATATTCTTGATAATTTTTGTTAAACCACTCTGCGTTAATGCCCATATAAATATGGAGCAAAAGCCACTCCTTATTATTATTTTCGTACTTATAAGATAAATAACACGGTAAGTTGGTTAGTGCTTCTCCCATAACTTCTATTTTAGCATTGGGTTCAGAGGGGAATAAATTCCAACCAATTAATAAATTATATATTTTATTTATTAAAATCTCTGAGCCGGCTCCCGAGTTGGCCCAAATTACTATCTCTCTAATACGATAACTGATTAATAATCGGGCTACTTTATCCCTGTCCGTCCAAGAGACAGGAAACATTATACTATGCCCGTTCATAGCTGAAAATAAAGTAATACCTAGTAAGTCGTCTTGAGAAAAATAAATTGATAATACATAAGATAACTCCGAACAGTCCTCTAAATTACAACTAGGAGAATAAACCTGAGATACTGCACGTTGTTTTGGCCCGGATTTACCAGTGACTAATTCATCGATAACTATAACAGTCCAACCTTTATCCAATAGGGTGCTTAGATGAGTAGTAAGGGAATAAATTGGAAATCCCATTTGAAGCAAAGATCTTTTACCGGGCAATATTATTCTCATATCAAGTAATGAGGCAACTTGTTCAATGGGGGGCGTTACCCCCAAAGGCTGACTTCGCATGGATGATTCAGCTAATAGCTCAGCTTGAGAGTATGCTTGTTGCCTACTAGAAGTATCGGGCTCGTGCCAAAGTTCATAGAACTTACCAATTTGGATAAGCTGGATTACTGATAACCCATACTTAGAATAATTCTCCTCCGCTAAGTTAAAATATTGCATAGGGATCTGGTTCATTTTTAATTAGGAGTTAACCTCTTAATAAATTTAAGGCTCGAACAGCAATTGTACCACGTAAACGGTAATAGTTAACCATAATGGCTAAACCGATAGCAGACTCGGCAGCTGCGACAGTTAGAATAACAATCGCAAAAATTTGACCAAAAAGCGTATAGAGCACACGAGATTCAAATAGAAGCAAAATAGTAGAAGCCAGTAAAACTAGCTCTACACACATTAGCATAATAATTAAATTGCTTCTATTAAGAATAATACCTAAGATTCCGATTAATAAGATGACAATTGATAATATTAAATAGGACATGCGCTATACCAATTAGAGGCTAGTTTTCCCACTCTAAGCCTCCTTCTATCCACTCATAAATTAACCCTAAAGTTAAGATAAATAAAAATAACATAACAACCCAATATCCAAATAAAGGTAAACCCATATATGTGACAGCCCAGGGAAATAAAAAAGATATTTCAAGATCAAATATTAAAAACAAGATACCAATTAAGAAAAATCTAACGGAGAAGGGATTCCCCGGGTTATCAAAAGGATCAAACCCACATTCATAGACTGACACTTTTTCCATATCGGGTTGTTTATATCCTAATAGATAAGATGCCCCTAAAATTAGAATTGATAATGTCCCGCTAACGATAAGTAGTATTAGTATTCCTTTGAACTCCATGTTCCTAAGCGGAGACGTGCGTAAGCACTTGGCCAGAAGGCACCTAAAGGTGCTCTCTGCTGATTTGTAGGAAGAGATCTTGCCTACTACGTAATGATTCACTATGGGAATTATATAAAAAAGGTGAATTTGGCTGCTTAGCTAATAATATAGCCCCTATCATAGCGACTAGTAGCACCAAACTAGCAATTAATACTAATTCATAATAAGTTGTATAAAGATGACTTCCAATTGCCTCAATGTTAGTTCTAGATCCTATAACAGGATTGTTGATATATTTAGGGCTATTGGTTAGTAAACTATAAAATAGGAATATAACAGATAATCCTACAGGTAAAAAATGCGAGTGATCTTGAGAATCTACCTTATTAGGCTGTTGAATTAACATAATTACGAACAGGAATAAAATAGCGATAGCCCCTACATAGACAATTATAAATATTAAGCCTATATAGTCTAATCCCAACGATATAAACATAACAGCAGCATTAACAAAGGCAATAACTAACCAGAATACTGAATAAACAGGATTCGGGGTAGATATAACCATAAGACTAGCTCCAACTATTCCTAAGGAGAATATCATAAATAGACTATTCATATTTCACTTTGGCCAACAATGACCTATAATACCTCTTATACTACTTCATGCGAAGCAATTTGGTTTCAGCCCACCCTAACAAGGGGATCAATACTAAGAAGTAGCAAAAGTAATATAAAGAAGCAAATTGACCAATCATAATATAAGGCTCCTCTACTGCATTAGCTCCTAACCAAGTTAATAAAATAAAATCAGCTACTAAAAACCAAAATGCTATTTTACCTAAAGGCCTAAATGTTAAAGCTCTTAATTTACTAGTATGAACAAAAGGCAATAAAAATAACACCAAGATACTAAATGCCATTGCCAAAACCCCCCCAAGCTTGTTGGGTATAGCGCGTAGTATGGCGTATGCGAATAAGAAGTACCATTCTGGTTGTATATGAACAGGAGTTACCAAAGGATTAGCTTGAATGAAATTTTCAGGATCACCTAATATATTAGGCGTAAAATAACAAAATATAACTAAAATAGTGCTAAGTACCATCATACCAAACAGATCCTTATAAGTATAATAAACATGAAAGGTAACTTTGTCTATATTAGAGTCAATCCCTAAAGGATTATTTGACCCAGCTGTGTGTAAACTAAGAATATGTAATACGCCCAATCCAACTATAAGAAAAGGAAAAAGATAATGTAAAGAGTAGAAACGATTAAGAGTCGCGTTAGATACACTAAATCCTCCCCAAATCCACTGAACAATATCTGTTCCTATATAGGGTATAGCAGAACAAAAGTTAGTAATAACTGTGGCTCCCCAAAAGGACATTTGTCCCCAAGGTAATACGTACCCCAAGAAGGCTGTTAACATCATCACTGCGTAAATTATAACCCCTATATTCCAAACGTCCATTTTCATGTAGCTCCCATAATAGAGTCCTCTCCCCATGTGTATATATACACAGAGAAAGAATAATGAAGCTCCATTAGCATGAATATACTTTAACATAAAACCATAATTAACGTCTCTTAAAATATGGGAAATTGAGTCAAAAGCTAAACTAACGTCAGGGCAATAATGCATAGCTAAGAATATTCCGGTAATCAATTGAATAGCTAAACAAAGTCCTAACAAAGAACCGAAATTCCAATAATAACTAATATTAGAAGGGGCTGGCAGATCAACCAGTACACCATTCACAATAGAGAGTAATGGATGTTGAGTTCTTATTCGTAACATTTTGTTTGGTGATTCCATATGCATGCGCTCAGGAAACTTGTGTACATCAACCCCAATATAGGGGTATCTCCCTAAATGCTAGCAAGGCACTGCATCTAAACCTATCAACAGGCCAGAAACTAAAACGATTAAACCAAGACTGAAAGGTAAGTAAGACTTCCATAATAGATACATAAGTTGGTCATATCTCATTCTAGGGAAAGAAGCTCGCACCCACACAAATGCGAATACTACTGCGGTAGTTTTAAGGGCTAAGCAACCCATTCCTAGAATTCCTGTGAAAGGTGTCCAACCACCTAAAAACAATAAACTTATCAAACAGCTCATTAGAATAATATGGCCGTATTCAGCTAAAAAGAATAGGGCAAATGACATACTAGAATATTCTACATTATATCCAGATACTAATTCTGATTCTCCCTCGGTAAGATCAAAAGGAGCCCGATTAGTTTCAGCTAATGCCGAAGCAAAAAACATTAAAGCAGCGGGAAATAAAGGTATTATATACCAAATTTCGGCTTGAGCTAAAACAATTTGAGTGATATTAAGAGAACCTGCACATAATATGACTGATATTAAAATAAGCCCTATACATACTTCATAGCTAATCATTTGAGCTGCTGCTCTGATAGCCCCTAAGAATGCATATTTAGAATTACTTCCCCAACCAGACATTAAAATAGCATACACCCCTATAGAACTGACAGCAAAGATGTATAAGATACCAACATTAATATCAGCTAGTACAATACCGGGGCTAAAAGGAATAACCCCCCAAGCCAAAAAAGCTAAAGTAAGCGATAGAATCGGGGCTACAATATAAACCGACAGATTAGCATGATTGGGAATAGCCATCTCTTTAGTGAATAACTTTAATCCGTCAGCTAAAGGCTGTAATATTCCATAAACACCAACTACATTAGGTCCTTTTCGTGCTTGCATATACCCTAATACCTTTCTTTCTGCTAAAGTTAAATAAGCTATAGCCACTAATAGAGGTATTATTATTGCAAGCGTTTTAAAGATAATTGAAATAATAGTACTCATCATCCTAATTACGGAGGGCGGCCAAGTACGTATTGAACGCGCACTTGGCCCAAGAACAAGTTCCCTTACTCTTACTATGTTACGACTTACCCATTCTCGAAAAGGAGGGATAACCCCGCGGCGGGGCGTCTCGTATCCTTAACTTGAAGGGGACGACGGGCGATTTGTGCTAACACTGGGTTAGAATTCACCGGAACGCTCTACTTCCCGATTACTATCAAATCCTACTTAAGATTCCCATTTCAGAGAATCTCCGCCTCCTAATTTACTGTGTATATTGTATAGGAGAATGTAGCGCATAATATCCCTTTCCATAAAGACCATGACACCTGACTTAATCCATAATAGGGTTAAGGATAACATTTATTGTTATCCTGACGACGGCCATGCAATGCCTGAGCGGCTACTACCTACAAAAGATAGTCCGCTTTCAAGGAAAGGTAAGGTGACACGCGGATCATCGTATTAAATTACACGCTCCTCTGATTCAAACAGTGAACAGCCAAGCCTTTTGAGTTTCAATCTTGCGATCATAGTATTCAGGCATACAATAAGGTTATTTGCTAATAAAGCTATTGTATAAGTTTAGGGCAAGGACTACCAGGGTATCTAATCCTGTTTGCTATCCAAGCTTTCGTATTTCATGAAGATGTGCCATGAACGGAGTAAGGAGTCTCCACCTTCGGACTTCCACTCTTGCTTCAAACATTTTACCGCTACCAAGAGGTTTGCCTTACTTTATTCTCATGCTTCACTACATACTTTAACGCCTAATGCGAAATAAAAACTGGGCCTCTAAGTTTAACCGCGTCTGCTGGCACTTAGTTAGACAGACCTCAGTGTGAAACCCTGTGTCAAGCGTTTACCCATTGCACAAGATTCTCTACTGCTGCCAAAATGTCTTCCCCTTGTTTCAGTGAAAGTGTGGCTATACTACGCATCTTCGACCAGGTGGGCCACTATCCCACCTATTCTAATACGTCAACCGAGATAATCTCCGTTTTATCCTCACCAGTAGGACCCTTATTCAGGGCCTTGCATGTATTAGAAGAACACATTGCCTTATAGACTCCCCAAGGTCAAAGGAGTAGTGTGGAAATAATATTTAAATCATCCCCATGACTCAATTTACGCTGATAGACAAACGGTAATTCATTATAAGTATGAAAAGCAGGCGGAGAAGATAAAGACCACTCTAACGAGTTAGGCGAAGTTGACCAGCCCTTAAATGGTCTTTCGGCTGCTAATGCCTCATAAGACAAGTATATGAACCATATAATTCCTACTAGGGCCATTATAGCTCCGCAAGAACTAACTAAGTTCCAATCTTGATAAGCATCAGGGAAATCCGAGTATCTTCTAGGCAATCCGGCTAAGCCCAAGAAATGTTGGGGGAAGAAAGTTAAATTAACTCCGATAAACATAACCCAGAAATGGATCTTACCGTATAATTCATTATAACTATAACCTGTAATTTTACCGAACCAATAGTAGTATCCCCCAAATATAGCAAATATGGCCCCCATAGATAACACGTAATGGAAGTGAGCTACTACGTAATAAGTATCGTGTAATGCTATATCTAATGAACTATTAGCTAATATAACTCCAGTTAAACCACCAATGGTAAATAGGAAGACAAACCCAATAGCCCACAACATAGGGGTATCAAGCCGTATGCTTCCCCCATATATAGTAGCTAGCCAGCTAAATATCTTAATCCCAGTAGGAACAGCGATAATCATAGTGGCAGCAGTAAAGTAGGCACGAGTATCGACATCCATACCAACAGTGAACATATGGTGGGCCCAAACAATAAATCCTAATACTCCAATAGAAATCATAGCATAGACCATACCTAAATAACCAAAAATATGTTGTTTAGCAGAAAATGTGGGTATAATTTGAGATACCATACCAAATCCTGGTAGAACTAATATATAGACTTCAGGATGGCCAAAAAACCAGAATAAGTGCTGGAATAAAATAGGATCTCCTCCTCCCGCAGGGTCAAAGAATGTTGTATTAAAATTTCTATCTGTCAATAACATTGTAATTGCACCAGCTAACACTGGTAAAGATAATAATAACAATATTGTTGTAATTAATACAGACCATACGAATAGAGGTAATCTATGCATACTCATGCCAGGAACCCTCATGTTAATTATAGTAGTTATAAAGTTGATAGAACTTAAAATAGAAGATATACCAGCTAGATGTAGACTAAATATAGCCATATCCACTGCTCCCCCTGAGTGGGCTTGTATGCTTGCTAATGGAGGATAAACGGTCCAACCTGTACCTGCCCCTTGTTCCACAAACATAGAACCAACTAATAGTATTAGAGAAGGGGGTAATAACCAGAAACTAATATTGTTTAATCTAGGAAAGGCCATATCGGGTGCACCAATCATAAGTGGTACAAACCAATTTCCGAATCCTCCAATCATTACTGGCATTACCAGGAAGAAAATCATTAATAAAGCATGTGCTGTCACAATTACATTATATAGATGATCATCTCCTAACATACTACCTGGAGCTGACAGTTCTAGCCGTATTAACATACTCGAAGCTGTCCCCGCCATCCCAGAAAAAGCACCAAATATTAAATATAAAGTACCTATATCCTTATGATTAGTAGAAAATAGCCAACGTGTAAGATATTTGTTCATGCTTACTCTAGATTAAAAGTAATCTAAAGTAGGTGAGAACACTCTTGGGGCCGTATATACGGAATTGGGAAAGCTTTTGGGGTGTCAGCAAAGTACCAGGGCTAGAGAAGAATGAAAACTCCATTTAATGCATTATTAGAGGCCTCGCTCCTACGTGACGCGGCTGAGCCATTTCAACTAAGCTTCCAAGATGCTGCTAGTCCTGTTATGGAAGAGATTCTATTCCTTCATAACCAAATTATGTTTATTTTAATTATTATTATAACAGCTGTATTATGGTTAATTATAAGAGGATTAACAGGTCAAGCTTATCATCGCTATCTTATAGAAGGAGTCACAATAGAGATTGTTTGGACTATAATTCCAGCAATTGTATTAGTGTTTATAGCATTCCCTTCTTTGAAACTACTTTATTTGATGGATGAGATAGTAGAGCCCGGTGTGACAGTAAAAGCCATAGGTCATCAATGGTATTGGTCTTATGAGTATTCAGACTATCAAACTACTTTAGGTGAAGATAGTACCTTAGAATTTGATTCTTACATGATACCTACAAGTGACCTTCAACCCGGCGATCTCCGACTATTAGAGGTTGACAATAGAATGGTTGTTCCTGTTGATACTTATGTAAGAGTTTTAGTTACAGGCGCAGATGTGCTTCACTCATTTGCTGTACCTTCATTAGGTATGAAAATGGATGCTGTGCCTGGACGTCTTAATCAAACCGGATTTTTAGCTAAAAGACCGGGATTATTTTATGGTCAATGTTCCGAGTTATGTGGCGCTAATCACTCTTTTATGCCCATTGTTATAGAAGCCGTTAGCATGGATAAATATATCAGCTGGCTATCTTCATTATGTGATGATCTTTAGAGGATCTTTTAATATCGAATAATGCCTCACTTAGATATAACCGCTTATTTAACTCAATATAGCTGGACATTAATAATCTTATTAGCACTTTATAGTATTATGAGTTTATTTATTTTACCTAAAATTCAAAATAATTTACGTATAAGAAGTATACTACAGGAAGAGGGGGCAGCCCCTAGTAAGGGACTCGGGGTTGATCGAGCATATGCTATACTACAAGATATACTCCGTAGATAGGCCCATTCCTTCATATATTCAATATGGCAGCTTCTTTCTTTGATCAATTTAATGTAGTTCGGATAATTGGGGGGATAATTACTAATTCTTCTCTTATGATGCTTATCCTATTTAGTGTAATATTAATAGGAAGTTGTTCATATAAATTAATACCTACAAGATTGCAGGCTATACAAGAGATTCTTTATACCCACTTTTTAGGATTAGTAAAAGATTCTACAGCTAATAAGGGAACTCAATATTTTACTCTTATTATAACCCTATTTACGTTTATTGCTGGATTAAATCTATTAGGTCTATTTCCCTATGTATTTACTCCAACTGCCCATATTGTTGTTACTTTCGGGCTAAGTTTATCTATTTTAATAGCAGTAACAATATTGGGGATAACACAATTCCGTTGGAACTTTGCTTCAATGATGATGCCTAGTGGGGCTCCTTTATTATTGGCCCCTCTATTAGTTATAATTGAAACAGTTAGCTATCTTTCCCGGGCAATCTCTTTAGGTGTTCGATTAGCTGCTAATTTATCGGCTGGGCACCTTTTATTTGCTATATTAGCAAGTTTTGGGTTTGCAATGATTAGTAATGGAATGTTAGTATTAAGCTTAGCCCCAATATTAGTAATGGTTTTTATAACCATACTAGAAATTGCCGTGGCTCTGATTCAAGCATATGTATTTTGTCTGTTAACTACCATATACATTAATGATACTCTAAATCTACATTAACCCATACTTATAATAATTGTTGGGTAGGAGTATTAGTCTCCGCTCGATTCCCCGCCGGGGAGCCATGAGTAAGGCTTATCACCCTTATCATTTAGTGGATCCTAGTCCATGGCCTTATACAGGGGCAATTGGGGCACTACTGCTTACAGTAGGCTCAGTATTATATTTTCATTATAGTTATACATGGATAATGTATTTAGGGGTAATAGTAATAATATTAACAATGTTTGTTTGGTGGAGAGATATTATTAGAGAGGCCACTTTTCAAGGACACCATACTCAAATAGTAAAAAGAGGATTAAGATATGGTATGTTACTTTTTATTGCTTCTGAAGTTTGCTTCTTTTTTGCGTTCTTTTGGGCTTTCTTTCATAGTAGCTTATCTCCTACTATAGAATTGGGGGCTGTTTGGCCTCCTGTTGGTATAGAAGTGCTAGACCCATTTTCTGTGCCCCTATTAAATACAGCTATATTACTTAGTTCAGGAGCAACAGTTACATGGGCACATCACGCCATAGTTAGCGGACAAAGATTAGAAGCCATACAATCACTTACTTGTACCGTAATACTTGGGGTTCAGTTTACAGCCCTACAAGCTATGGAGTATTACGAAGCGCCTTTTGCAATCTCAGACTCCATATATGGTTCAACCTTTTTTGTGGCCACAGGTTTTCATGGTTTTCATGTTATAATTGGAACTGTATTTTTGACTGTATGTTTAGCTAGACTAATAGGTTATCACTATACTCGTCATCATCATTTTGGTTTTGAGGCCGCTAGTTGGTATTGGCATTTTGTAGATGTGGTTTGGTTGTTTTTATATGTATGTATTTACTGGTGGGGCTCTTAGCCCGCCATGGTACATAGTGCTTAGCTAAGCTCAGCTTGTAGGGTCAACTAACGGTAAGTTCTCAGACTCATAATCTGATTATGCAGGTTCAACTCCTGCCCCTACCACTATTAAAAACAAAATAGATACACACATATAAACCAAGTAGGTACAGGAAAGAGGAAAATTATAAAAATCTAGGCAAACAGACACGAACTAACTCGATTAGGGGGTATGGAACTATCCCCAATAATACAATAGCTACTATTAGCGGTAATTGCCCATTAAACTCTCGTCTATTAATATCTCTCGAAAATATTAAGTACGGAGAAAGTTGCCCAAAACAAATTCTATTATATAAATATAACGAATAAGCAGCAGCTATGACCATACTAGTTGAGGTGAGAATACCTAATGATGTACTAGTAGAAAAAGCAGCTACTAAAGATAAAAATTCCCCAACAAAGTTACAACTAAGAGGAACAGCAATATTAGCCAAAGTAAACACCATAAATATGATAGAAAATAGAGGCATAGTCATAACTACTCCCCTATAATATCTAATTAACCTTGTATGATGTCTCTCATAGAGCAATGTTACTGCTATAAATAAAGCGGGGCTAACCACTCCATGAGCTATCATTAAGAATATAGAGGCTATTAAGCCCTCCATTGTATGAGTAAATAAACCTATTGTTACTATTCCCATATGAGCTACCGAAGAATAGGCGATCAAACGTTTCGCATCAACCTGTCGACAAGTAGTTAAACTCCCATATATCACTGCTATTAATGATAACGTTAGTATGATTGGTGCTAAATACTCTGTTGCTTCGGGGAAAAGAGGCCAGGCGAATCGGATGAATCCATAACCCCCTAATTTTAATAATATTCCAGCTAGAATCACTGAACCAGCTAAAGGAGCCTCAACATGCGCAAGAGGCAACCATATATGAAAAGGTATCATTGGTATCTTAACTGCTAAACTAAGGAAGAAACCTATAAATAACCAAATTTGAATGTTACTATCAATCTGAATATTAGTTAAAGATAAATAATCAGTTGTCCCTGTTATCCTATAAATAACTGCTATGCTAAGTAACATTAATATTGAACCAACTAAAGTATAAAAGAAGAAATAATAGGCAGCTTTTATCTTCTCTGCCCGAGCTCCCCATACTCCTATTATTAAGAACATGGGTATTAATATGCTCTCAAATAACACATAAAATATTAACAGATCTAATGTTGAGAACACCCCAATTAATAATAATTCCATACCTAAAAGGCACATAATAAACTCCTTGAGAAGAAACTTAATACTATTCCAACTTACTAAAATACAAATTGGTGTTAATAAAGTACTTAATATAATAAAAAATATAGAGATCCCGTCAATAGCAAACAATACAGGAGAACCTTCAAACCAACCTATTGTACTTACCCAATTGAATTCTATTATCTGTTGAAATTGAGCCTCTTGATGAAGGTTAACTAATAATAAAATAGAAAGAGCAAATGTAATCAGAGACCACTCTAACGCTTGCTGGCGTAGTTTCATACTATTTTCCCTTGGAATTAATGCTATTATTACTATACTTATTAATACAGAGCCCACTATACAAGCTAATATCATATTAATATATAATTACCAACCACTACCCGGCGGCTAGTTTTCTCCTATCTTAGGAGATTACTTCGGACTTGGAAAAGAACTTTCCTTCATCCTGTTTCTAATTTACGACTAGGTACTTAAGTGCAATAGCTGTTCCAACTAATATCATTAATGCATAATTAAATAATAACCCAGATTGTAAACTGCTTAACTCTTTAGTTCTGTCAACCATGAATTGGGCTATTCCAGTGGGGCCTAAAATCTCTAAAATCCCTCTATCTATAGTACGATAAGAGACAATATGGCCGAACTTCCAAACTGTGCTTCCAATATAATAATTTGCTATTTGATTAAACTCCCAGGCATAAAATAAGAAACCATATATGCTCGGGCGTGTAATATAATAGATAATATATGGACGAAGTATAAACACTAGTAATATCCCTGTTACGGACATAATAACTGGTGCTAAAGAGACTATTGTGGGCACAAGCGGTAAGGGACGTATACCTGGCGCAAACACCATATTTTGAGCGAAATAACCAACTAAGATACTCCCTGTTGCTAATACTAATAGGGGGCCCAATAAGTTCCAATCAGCTTCTTGTAAGTGTTGTGCGCTTATACGTGTTAAATTAGGCTTAGCCACAAAACTTAAGTATATTAATCGGAATGAATAAAAAGCAGTTAAGAAGGCTGTAATTGAAGCTAGCCAATAAATAGATATTAAACAATAACTATTATAAGTTAATTCTAATATTAAATCTTTAGAGTAAAATCCAGATAAATAGGGGAAACCAGCTAAAGACAATGAACCAATCAACATTAATACATATGTTAAAGGTAGGCCCCGAATTATTCCCCCCATCTTCCTAAGATCTTGTTCATCTAGAAGAGCATGAATTATTGAACCTGCCCCTAAGAATAATAAGGCCTTAAAGAAAGCGTGAGTTAGTAGGTGATATAAGCTACTTAGACAGCTATAAGTACCACAAGCCATTACCATGTATCCTAGTTGACTACAAGTAGAATAAGCAATAACTTTTTTTATATCCGATTGGACTAATCCTACTGTAGCTGCAAAGAAAGCAGTTAAGGAGCCAATTAAGCCCACGATAATAGTTGCAGTTGGAGAGTAATCAAAAAGAGGAGCTGATCTTATAATTAAAAATACTCCTGCTGTTACCATTGTTGCTGCGTGAATTAGGGCTGAAACAGGTGTGGGGCCCTCCATAGCATCAGGCAACCAAGTATGTAACCCTAATTGGGCAGATTTTCCTACGGCCCCTATAGTTAGTAATATACAAATCCAAGTACAAGCTGAAGATGGTGATAAAGCGGGAAACAAACTACAGTAATCTAATACCCCGAATTCTTTCCAGATTAATATAATAGCTAGCATTAATCCTATGTCTCCTATTCTATTTATTAACATTGCCTTAATTGCCGCCTTGTTAGCTTGTATACGGGTAAACCAAAAGTTAATTAATAAGTAAGAACATAAACCAACACCTTCCCAACCAATAAATAATTGCACATAATTATTACTAGTAACTAAAACTAACATAAAAAAGGTAAATAGAGACAGATAGCTCATAAATCTCGGTAAATGAGGGTCTTCCCTCATATAACTTGTAGAATAGACATGAACTAGCCCGCTAATTGTGGTTACTACTATTAACATTACAGCTGTTACCATATCAAATTGTAAACCAAAGTTAGTTATTAGTAAATCGGACTCTATCCATCTGCCTAACTCTATATATACTGTAGACCCATTAATAAGGATTTCATAACATAAGACAAAAGAGAGGAAGCTACTGGCGAGAACCAACACAGAACTTAACAAGCCAGCCCCCTTTCTGCCTAGATAGCGACCCCCTAGTCCGCTTCCGACTGCACTTAGTAACGGTATTAATATAACTAGAAGATACATGGGAATAAATCTAAAATAATCAAATGTGTTAACTGAAAGAACAAACTAGGACATACTATAATTGTTAATACTAAATATAAGCTTGCCCCTATTAATATTGCTTTGCCTAAACCCGTTTTCTCCGATGCTACATTACCACGTGGAGAATTTAGTATATTTGTTATTACTAAAGGCGTTGACAAAGGTTGATAAAACATAATTTTAACTAATCTAAGGTAATAAACTCCAGCTATCACGGAACAGACTAAAGCTATTAAAGCACTAAGATAGTAGCCTTGACCAACAGCTGCTAAGATAATATACCATTTAGTCAAAAACCCAATTAAAGGGGGAATTCCTGCAGTAGATAATAAACCTGTAGCTAATGCTAATGCTAACATTGGGTTTAATCTTGAAACACCACTAAACTCAATAAGCATGTCTCTTTTAGGAGATATAATTAGTACTATAGACCAAAGTAATACTTGAGTTATTATATAGGCACCTATATACATTAAACTCGCCTGAAGACTTTCTATAGACCCAATAGCTATTCCAAGTAACACAAACCCCATATGGCTTATCCCACTATAAGCTAATAGTCTTTTTATTCGAGTTTGATTTAAAGCTCCTATAGCCCCGACAATCAAAGAGATTAATCCAGCTATTAATAGCCCCATTTCATTTAAGCCTATTTGTACTATAATAGCTAGTACGCCCAATTTAGGCACAATAGATAATAGCGCAGCTACCCAAGTTGGAGCCCCTTCGTAGACATCGGGGGCCCACATATGAAACGGGGCTGCAGATACTTTAAATAACAGTGAAATAGTAATAAGACACTTACCAGCTAATGTTCCATAAGATACTATACTCATACGAATAAATTGAAGTTCAAGTTCTCCTGTAGAGCCATAAATTAAGGCGCAACCAAACAGGAATAACCCCGAAGATAGTGCCCCCAACACGAAGTATTTTAGCCCAGCTTCTGCCGATAACAATGAGTTTTTATTATAAGCCACTAAGATAAACATACATAATGTTTGCATTTCTAATGCTAAATATATAGAAATTAAATTTGTTGACCCAATAAGTAATAAATTACCTAAGATCACTAATAAAATCAATAAAGAGCTTGATCGATGCGATGTTCGATGGTCCAGCATACATAGTATAGCTAATCCACTTAGCATCACTAACATCTTAATAGCCTGTGTCCAACATAATAGATGGGGCTCAGCTAATAGCCCAGCAGCCCCCACAGCACCCGCAAGTAGCATAGCTAATCTTAAAGTCGGGGCCTTTAATCCATACGTCAACACTATTAGTATGATGAGCCCTAGTGTTAATTCCATAGTATACCAGGGGCTATGCACCCACATGGTATATGAGAAGGTGCCACGAAAGTGCACCTTATTAATCCCTAAACCCTTTGTTTTCCTTCTTTGCAGCAGCCAGAAGTTGATTACGTCGATGGGGCCTATATAGTCGAGCATCGCTGAGACCATTCCTTGCGTACTAGGACTCAGAAAAGTTGGGATTGAACATTGTAGATAGAAACCGAGCTGTGTCACCACGCTCTGAACTCAAATCATGTACGGTTTTCATGGTCGAACAGACCAACCTAAGGTACCTTCTACAGCACCAGGGCACCGCAATTCAACATCGAGGTCGCAAACACTGTCCTCGATAAGAACTCTCCGACAATATTACGCTGTTATCCCTACGGTAGCTTTTATTCGCTTTCGATATTTATTTTGGACAATCATATCGGGTCATTATCGCCCACATAGGACGTCGTCCTTGTGCCAGCTAGGGGTGTCCCCCTCACTGTCAGGCTAATGTGATTAGCTTTGTATACCATAAGCTCGCCTTCGTTTCTTATTCAAAGGTAGTCGCCCCAACTAAACTGTCCCACCAACAAAAATTATTAACTCAAAATTAGGATACTTAGTATCGATCATTTTAAGTTAACGTTATCGGTATCCAGTAAAGCTCGATAGGGTCTTTTCGTCTTACAATGTTTATGTAGTATCTTCACTACAACTATAATTTCATCGGCTTTCCTCTTGAGACAGTAAGACCCTCGTGGTTCCATTCATACCCGCCAACAATTAATTGGCTATTTATTGTGCTACATTATCACGGTCAGAGTTACCGCGGCCATTCAGTTGGGTTTCGCTTTAGATGTTAGTCCTCAGTTTCACTATACAACCATTGGGCAGAATTCACCCTCTATACTTCAGTAGCCTTTAGCAGAGAGCTATGTTTTTGGTAAACAGTCGAGATCTTATTTTGCCGAGTTCCTTAAGAGAAATTATGCCTAGATCTAAGTCCCATAAATAACAGTTGAAGGTACGAAGTACCATAATATTTTTCCTGAACAGGTACAAGAATTATAATCCATCGGGCGTAATGCCCTTAGAAGCTGTATATATTTATTTGGGAATGAATCTTGTACTACTCATGCCTGCATTATCACTTCTGTTTATCTCACGAGGTGTGCACGTACCGTGCTTACAGAACGCTCTACTACCAAGCCAGTTGATACTTCCTTACGGTTGCCATCTGGCTTCCAGAATTTCAGTTACAGATTTAGCCGCCTTAATTCTTAGAGTTTCCTAGCTCATTCAGTGAACTTTTACGTTTTCCTGTGCAGATGGCTGTTTCCAAGCCTACTTCCTGTTTGTCTAAGTTGAACCCTCTTTATACACTTAATCTGTATTAGTGACTTTAATTTCTGGTTAGGGCTTACCCCTCTTGACTAGAGGCCTTATCGCCATAGTCTTACTACACCAGTAATTCAAGCCCCCGGGTTTGGGGGCGAATCAACATGGGGCGCCTTACTAAGATAAGTTTCGTAGAGAACCAGCTATATCCAAGTTCGACTAGTATTTCACCGCTAACCACAGCTCATCCAAGATTTTTGCCACAATCACTGGTTCGGTCAGCATAGCTACCTGGCCATGGTTAGATCACTTGGTTTCGGGTAATTTGACTGACGAGTTTTTCTCTTGCTTTCACTACGCCTTCATTTACTACTTAAGCTTGCCAAATTTTGTCTTGCAGGCCCATTATGCAAAAGGTAACTTTTAGAACCAATTCTAAGTCTTTCCCTCACGGTACTTTCTCTATAGGTGTCTATCGGGGTTTAGTCTAGATGTCCAATCATCTTAATTATCTGTTTGAGACAATTCCTCCGCTATCGCTCGCCGCTACGCACGGAATCTCAGTTGATGTATTCCTCATAGTCTAGTAAGATGTTTCAATTAACTATTCAATTCACCCTTTTCAGTTAGGATAAACAAGTTCAAAGTCTCTCCCTTGTTATTTCGTATTTCACGTCCTTACCGATAGA